TCATGCTTCTCTTGTTGAGGTAAGGGCAAATGATCTGATTCAAAATTTCATAAAAATTGAGTTAGTAAAGTCTAGTCTTTCATATGCCGAAAAAAGGTATGATACGGCGGGTTCGGGATTGATCCCCGATAATGGATTAGATTGCACCAATATCAACCCTTTTTTTTCGAAAGTGAAGATTTCAGTAGTTACTCAGCATCAAGCAACTATTGGTACATTATTGAATCAAAATAAGGCTTTGATAATTTTGTCATCATTCAATTGTTCTCGAGTTGGCCCATGTCCATTCAATGGTTCGAAATATAACATCACGGCAAAAGAATTGAATCCCATAATTCTAATTAGGGATTTGTTGGGTCCCCTAGGTACTATTGTATCTAAAATAGTGAACTTTTATTCAGCTTACTATTTAATAACTCATAATCAGATCTTGGTAAACAAATATTGGATACTTGATAATTTGAAAGCGACTTTCCAAGTACTTGAAGTACTTAAATACTGTTTAATAGATGAAAATAGAAGGATTTATAATCCCAACCCATGCAATACCATCATTTTGAATCCATCCCATTTGAATTGGTGCTTTTTACATAACAATTATTGTGAAGAAACATCCACAATAATTAGCATTGGACAATTTATTTGTGAAAATCTATGTCTAGTTAAATATGGGACACATATAAAAAAATCTGGTCAAATTTTAATTGTTCATGTTGATTCCTTAGTTATAAGATCAGCTAAGCCGTATTTGGCTACTCCAGGAGCGACTGTTCACGGACATTACGGAGAAACCCTTTCTGAAGGAGATACATTAGTTACATTTATATATGAAAAATCCCGATCTGGTGACATAACGCAGGGACTTCCAAAAGTGGAGCAAATCTTAGAAGTGCGTTCGATTGGTTCAATATCGATGAACCTTGAAAGGAGAGTCGAAGGTTGGAACGAACGTATACCAAGAATTCTTGGAATTCCTTGGGGATTCTTAATTGGAGCTGAGCTAACTATAGCCCAAAGCCATATCTCTTTGGTTAATAAGATCCAAAAGGTTTATCAATCTCAAGGGGTGCAGATTCATAATAGACATCTAGAGATTATTGTACGACAAGTAACATCAAAAGTGTTGGTTTCAGAAGACGGAATGTCTAATGTTTTTTCGCCTGGAGAATTAATCGGATTGCTGCGAGCAGAACGAGCAGGACGTGCTTTAGACGAAGCGATCTGTTATCGGGCAATTTTATTAGGAATAACGAGGGCGTCTCTAAATACTCAAAGCTTCATATCTGAAGCAAGTTTTCAAGAAACTGCTAGAGTTTTAGCAAAAGCTGCTCTACGGGGACGTATTGATTGGTTGAAGGGTCTGAAAGAAAATGTAGTTCTGGGGGGAATTATCCCTATCGGTACCGGATTTAAAAAATTAGTGCACCGTTCAAGGCAAGACAAAAATATTCATTTTGAAATAAAAAAGAAAAATGTATTCACGTTGGAAATGAGAGATATTTTGTTACACCATCGAGAATTTTTTTGTTCTTGTAGCCCAAAGAATTTCCATGACACATTAGAAAATTCATTTACGCGATTTCATAATTCCTAAGCAGAGATTTTTTCTTTTTCCTTTCTAGTTTTGTTAAGTAAAAAAATGAAGTAAGTAATAAAAAAAATTAATGGTTCGGACTATGTATCAATGGTCAACCTCGTTATAAGGTTCCGTAGGAACAATTAGTTATTTCTAAAAAAAAAAGAGAAAGCGCGGGAAAAATGACAAGAAGGTATTGGAACATCTCTTTGGAAGAGATGATGGAGTCGGGAGTTCATTTTTATCATGGTACTAAGAAATGGAATCCTAGAATGGCCCCTTACATTTCTGCAAAACGTAAAGGTATTCATATTACAAATCTTACTAGAACTGCTCGTTTTTTATCAGAAGCCTGTGATTTAGTTTTTGATGCAGCAAGTCGAGGAAAACCTTTTTAATGGTTGGTACAAAAAATAAAGCAGCGGATTTAGTAGTCTCAGCTGCAATAAGGTCTCGATGTCATTATGTTAATAAAAAATGGCTCGGTGGTATGTTAACGAATTGGTCCACTACAGAAACAAGACTTCATAAGTTCAGAGACTTAAGAGGAGAACAAAAGATGGGGAAACTCAACCGTCTCCCTAAAAGAGATGCAGCAATGTTGAAGAGAAAATTATCGACTTTGCAAACATATCTGGGTGGGATCAAATATCTGACTGGGTTGTCCGATATTGTAATCATCGTTGATCAGCAAAAAGAATATACAGCTCTTCGAGAATGTGTCATTTTTGGAATTCCAACAATTTGTTTAATCGATACAAATTGTGACCCGTATCTTGCAGATATTTCGATTCCAATCAACGATGACGTTATAGCTTCAATCCGATTGATTCTTAACAAATTACTATCCGCAATTTGTGAGGGTCATTCTAGCTATATAAGAAGTCATTGATTATGATTATGTTATGATTAAGAATAATAAGATTAGTTAATTATTTTGATTTCTTAGATTGATTACTATTCTTGTCTTGCATTTTTAAAAAGAGATAAAATGGGGTATTATGTTATGTGATTTCTTGGTATTTTAAATATATGATTAATGATGAAAGTAGATAAGTTGAAAAAGAGATGGTTGAATCAAAATAATTTTTTTTTTAAGTTTGATTTCTGTCAGAGGGCAATATGAATGTTATACCATGTTCCATTAAAACACTCAAAGGATTCTACGATATATCAGGTGTAGAAGTAGGCCAACATTTATATTGGCAAATAGGAGGTTTACAAATTCATGCTCAAGTACTTATCACTTCTTGGGTAGTAATTGCTATCTTATTAGGGTCAGTTATCATAACTGTTCGGAATCCACAAACTATTCCTACCGACGGGCAGAATTTCTTTGAATATGTTCTTGAATTTATTCGAGACTTGAGTAAAACTCAGATTGGAGAAGAATATGGGCCTTGGGTTCCCTTTATTGGAACCATGTTCTTATTTATTTTTGTTTCTAATTGGTCTGGAGCTCTTTTACCTTGGAAAATCATACAGTTACCTCATGGAGAGTTGGCTGCCCCCACGAATGATATAAATACTACTGTTGCTTTAGCTTTACTCACGTCCGTGGCATATTTTTATGCGGGTCTTACCAAAAAAGGATTGGCTTATTTTGGAAAATACATTCAACCAACTCCAATCCTTTTACCAATTAACATCCTAGAAGATTTCACAAAACCTTTATCTCTGAGTTTTCGACTTTTCGGAAATATATTGGCGGATGAATTAGTAGTTGTTGTTCTTGTTTCTTTAGTACCTTCAGTAGTTCCTATCCCTGTCATGTTTCTTGGATTATTTACAAGCGGTATTCAAGCTCTCATTTTTGCAACTTTAGCCGCGGCTTATATAGGGGAATCCATGGAGGGTCATCATTGATTCGTTTTCAAAAGAGTCTTTTTTTTTTAAGCTTACCCCGACTGAGGCAATGGCAATGCATGGTTCAAGAAAATATACTTGGTTCGGTAACATATACATATATAGATAGAAATAAGAAATCCATATGTATATATGACTAGAGTTCTAAGAGGAAAGATAGACGATATTACGAAGGATGGATTAGGGAGATCACACTAGATATATGTCTATATGTAATGTCTATAAGTCCAGCTACAGTTCCTGTATATTTTTCGACGAATTATTCTAGAATCTGATTCAATAAAAAATGCGGGCGGTTTCCGTTATGAAAGAAACAAATGTATATGTGATAGTAGATATATATTAGTTATATAGGGTTTATCCCTATCTATATATTTTTTTTTCGAAGTTTTAGTTACTTCAATTCGATATTTTTTAGTGATCAAATTAAGTAAGAATTCCTTGGTTGATTGTATCATTAACCATTTTTTTTTGGTGCGAGGAACCTATCATCATGAATCCACTGATTTCTGCCGCTTCCGTTATTGCTGCTGGATTGGCCGTAGGGCTTGCTTCTATTGGACCTGGAGTTGGTCAAGGTACTGCTGCAGGCCAAGCCGTAGAAGGTATTGCGAGACAACCAGAAGCAGAAGGAAAAATAAGAGGCACCTTATTGCTTAGTCTAGCTTTTATGGAAGCTTTAACCATTTATGGGCTCGTTGTGGCATTAGCACTTTTATTTGCAAATCCTTTTGTTTAATTTCATCCTAGAACGAAAATGTAAAAAAGTGCATTACACTTCTTATTTTATTAATTCGTTGCGGTTTGCTTCTGTGAATTATATCACTACTTTATTCCTACAATTATGTATTTGTTGGAACAATACCCCGGGAAAGACTGATTTGAGGATGACGAATTGGTGTATTTGCTCGCTTTATTCCTTCCCGTCCTTCGGTTAGTACGATGGAATTTTTACTTTCTTTTTAGGAAGTGTTTGAACAGGGGAAATATTTTGCAATTTCTACAAAACCTAGGACCCAACTTAATAAGTATCTTATCGGAAACTTAAAACAAAGAAAAAAATTAAGAAAAAGAAATCGATAAAAAAAGGGCAAGTCAAGTGATACAAAAAGAACTCTGTTCTTTGTTAGTCCTATCTATAAGAGGAGAGCATATGAAAAATGTAACCGATTCTTTCGTTTCCTTAGGCCACTGGCCATCTGCCGGGAGTTTCGGGTTTAATACCGATATTTTAGCAACAAATCTAATAAATCTAAGTGTAGTGCTTGGTGTATTGATTTTTTTTGGAAAGGGAGTGTGTGCGAGTTGTATATTTCAAGAATAGGTTGGACCCAACCGGCTGCACTTTATTTATTTGTGTTATTTATATACATATTTTTTTTTAGAATAAGATAAATAGGAAAAAAGTGTACAATCTCGACGAATTCCTTCTGAATAAATTAATAAATCATATGTAAGAATCATAGCATTTCGTTCTTTATTGGTAAGTCAACTTTGATTCTCTATCAACCAATAAAGTGAGACCATTAACATGGTTAAAGCTAAACTGTTTGAAGTC